CCTACTATAACTAGTTATTTCGGTTTTCTATTGGCTGCTTCAACTATAACCCCAGTTCTATTAATTGGTTTGAACAAGATACGACTTATTTGAAATGAATTGAATGAACAAATTCATAAAAATAAATATTTCTCTTTCAGGTATTCTACGGCTCCTTCCCGTGTCAATTGTTAATTCTTGGTCATTGAGATTCACGGATTTTTCAGATTAATATTTAGGGATAGATCTTACCTTTCTTTTTATCTCCTCAAACAAATCGAAATGATTGAAGTTTTTCTATTTGGAATCGTCTTAGGTCTAATTCCTATTACTTTAGCAGGATTATTTGTAACTGCATATTTACAATACAGACGCGGTGATCAGTTGGACCTTTGATTGAATAACATTTTTTTTGATTGACCTCCTCCTTGCAGGAGGTCAAATTCAAGTTGCAATTCAACTGCGTTTTGGTAAGTTTTTTTATTGTGATTCGAAATAACATAAACAGAATCACGCTCTGTAGGATTTGAACCTACGACATCGGGTTTTGGAGACCCGCGTTCTACCGAACTGAACTAAGAGCGCTTTTTTATGCCAGGAGATACGATTGTAAAGAAAAGGATTTTTGCATTTTTGTACCCCCAATGCGTCTTGCATACATTGGTATGCAAAAATGAAAGATTATGTCCGATTTTCTTTAATTGATCTCACTCAATTAATCCCTCGTTACCGCCCATAGGAGAAGTAATAGGTAGGGATGACAGGATTTGAACCCGTGACATTTTGTACCCAAAACAAACGCGCTACCAAGCTGCGCTACATCCCTTTTTAAAATTGTTGTACAGTGTCATTGTACAAAATCCATGTCTTGTTTTCCATATCGTTATTTTCTCCTTTATCCATATAGAATTTTCTTGTCATTTCTTCTTTTTGGTTTCGTATAATAAAAGAATTATATACATCTGAAACCTAACGTATAAAAAAAGAATGAATATTTATCGGCAATGCTTAGGAAGAAGGGGATCCCCCTTTTTTAGGAACAGGGATAGGAAAATCTCATCTACTGTTCATTATACATATCCGTTTTTGTTAGGAATTCCGTACAAAAAAAATACAAATGATCTCGAACTACAGCATCTGACCATATATGTATTACAATAAAGAAGGAGAATTTTCAATGCAAGATATAAAAACATATCTTTCCACAGCACCTGTGCTAACTACTCTATGGTTTGGGTCTTTAGCGGGTCTATTGATAGAAATTAATCGTTTATTCCCAGATGCTTTGTCATTCCCTTTTTTTTCATTCTAGTTATTGATATGCGCAAAAATGAAGAAAATGTGAGATACAATTCTACGCGACGTGACTAAAACTTCGCCCCCCCTTTTTCAGTTCTTTAGGATAGGAAGGAAAGAAAAAAAAGTGTATTGAATCTCAGCAAAAATCCGGTGGATCTAAGATCCTATTTTGGAGAACAGAAATGTAAAGAGGGTCCAGTGTAAGGTAAATAAAAGCTCCACGAAAGCATAGCATAGAAAAGATACTTAAATGAAATACTGGGATTAGAATACGAATAATTGATAGTTAGAAAAAATTGTATTACTTACATTATTACTATATAAATAATATTTACATTATTACTAATAATATTCTATTAATATTAATTAGAATTACATAATTAGAACGAAAATTTTAGAAATGGAATTTCTAGTTAGTAACTTCTATTGATATTTGATATTGATTTTTTTTCTTTTTTGTTCTTTTCGTCTTCTTAGGTTCGGGTCGAAAATAGAAGAGTTAAGTCGATCAAACAAAAATTCAAAGGAGGTTCATGGCTAAGGGTAAAGATGTCCGAGTTAGAGTTATTTTGGAATGTACAAGTTGTATCCAAAATGGTGTCAATAAGGAATCGCCGGGCATTTCTAGATATATTACTCAAAAGAATCGACACAATACACCCAGTCGATTAGACTTGAGAAAATTTTGTCGCTATTGTCACAAGCATACGATTCATGGGGAAATAAAGAAATAGATCGAACGGAACACGTGTGTATGATCTTTCAAATCAAAGGAGCAGGAAAAGGAAGAACTTAACATTACCACATATACATATATATATAATATATAAAATACAAATAAAACCTATTTCGGTCGGATCTGAAATGAATAAAAAAATAGAATTTTAGAGATAAGGAATAAACCATGGATAAATCCAAGCAACCTTTTCGTAAATCCAAGCGATCTTTTCGTAGGCGTTTTCCCCCAATTGAATCGGGGGATCGAATTGATTATAGAAACATGAGTTTAATTAGTCGATTTATTAGTGAACAGGGGAAAATATTATCTAGACGGGTGAATAGATTGACCTTGAAACAACAACGATTAATTACTATTGCTATAAAACAAGCTCGTATTTTATCTTTGTTACCTTTTCTTAATAATGAAAAACAGTTTGAGAGAGCAGAGTCGATCCCTAGAACTACTGGTCCTAGAACCAGAAATAAATAGATATACTCTTCCATTGATTCAAAACTCTAATTGGAACTCAAGCTCAGATTGATGTTTTGTTCGAAAAAGCCTAAAATCCAGATTTGATTGTTGTGTTATAAGAAACAATAAATAGGGAAAGGAAAGAAGGAATCTTTTTTTTTTTGAAAGATGTTTATTCATTCCTACTACTTATCTAAATTTCTTAATTTATTTTTGTTCTATCTTCCCGGAGGCCTTTCTCCGGGGAATTCAATTCTGTTTCAAGCATTCCTATATATGACTTTAGAATGGAATCTCTTTTATTTGATAATCTTATTGGAAATCATGTAAAGACAATTCTTATTTGATATAGCTATTTGCGCAAGTATTTTACGATTAAGAAGCAATTGCTTCTTGTACAGATTGTGTATTAATCTACTATAACTATAGAATACCCCGTTCTCACGAACTGCTGCATTTATCCGAGTGATCCACAAACGACGAAAGTCCCTCTTTTGCCTGCCCCTATCTCGATGAGAGGAAACCAAAGCTCTCATTTTCTGTTGAGTAGCGGTTCGGGTAAGCCTTGAATGAGCCCCTATAAAGGTTGATGCAAATAAACGAATTTTTGTTCGACGTCTCCGAGCTATATATCCTCGTTTAACTCTGGTCATTGAATCAAATTAAACTTTAATGAATAACTAATTGATTTCTCTTCTTTTAGTCATCCTTTTATCCCCCGATTGATTAATAACAAAACGGATTTTTCCGATATATAAAATATAAATTCCAATGGCTTTTGCTACTATGACCTTCCCAACCACTATTTTTTATTTCTTCCAGGTATTTTACCTGGAAATAGGAAATTCTAGCGATATTAAATAAATAAAAGAAATAAAAAATAGTGGGTTCCGTCGTTTCTATGGTTACTTCGTAAACGGTGAGGTCCTCTCTATACACCGGAGCCCCCTCTTTCATTTAATCAAATGTTATTGTGAACTTGTATAGTTCACTCTCTTTGGCTCTACCAATCAATTATACAGTAATAGCTCTTTTCACAAGAAAGGATATCCATACAGTGACGGCATTTAATTATGAAAGTTGGCTAGGTAGCTGACCTTGTTAGTCCGTTCTTTCAAAAATAGGAACATAACCTTTTTACTTCTTATAGTACTATTTCCTCCGCTTAATGGATAACTATTTGCTATGCTACCAATGGGGAATTGCTTCTCATCTCAAATTGAGGTGATTGGATTTGCACCAATGGAAACCATAAATTTCAACTTCATACACAAAAAGTATAGGTATATGATAGATCTTCATTTTTTTTTTAGTTTATTTTTAGATAGTAAATTTTTCCACTCTATCTATCCTATTCATTGGTACTGGTGATTGGTACTGGAAAAATTGTTTCATTTGTTCGAACTCATGATCTAAACGAGTCGCACATACACCCTAGTACATGTTCCCCTACGCTGAGGACATCCCCGAAGCGCGGGAGATTTCGTGATATTTCTTATTGGCTGTCTTGTGTTTCTAATAAGTTGTTTAATTGTCGGCATATCATAATATATATAACAAAATAGGTTGGTTTAGATCGATCTTAACCTGATGATTGATGATTATGAATTATTTCCATTCAATAAAAATCGCGGAAAATTCGAATTATGGTTTGAAGCGGAATCATGTATTTACACGGAATCCCCAGTATTTTCATTTTCGACCGCTACAAGATCAACAATTCCATGAGCTTGGGCTTCTGTTGCTGACATAAAAACATCTCTTTCCATGTCTTCGGATATAACCCATAAAGGGTTGCCCGTTCTTTGTACATAAACCTTTGTGAGGGTTTCGCGAAGTTTCAGTAGTTCTTCCGCTTCCAGGATAAATTCGCCTGCTTGCGCCTCATAAAAAGAACTAGCAGGCTGGTGAATCATAACCCTGATAATATTTGATATAACATCATGCATGAACGGTTCTTCTATCTCGTACGGTTGGGCTAAAGTAAGGGATAAAAAAACAAGAAGAAAAAAAAACAAATAGAATTGAACAGCCGTACAGGCATCTTTTGTGCATTGCATACGGCTCTGCAATGGAATTTCCTTTCTATTCTATCGAAGAAAAAAATAGAATCCATCCGATCCAGATCGTTGAATGATCCATTTACCACCCTTCCTTTCGTATTGTAGGAGTAAAAAAATACTATGATGGTTCTGTTGCTTTCTATATTTATCTCGTCTGTGATTTAGCAATCCCAAAGTTTCTTTTTGATATGATCAAATAAGGAAAAATTCTCTTTTTTTTTTTTTTTCGCACTCTTTCTTTCGTAACATAAATATCAGAAAGAGACTTCTGGTGTGGAAGAAAAATGGTTTGTGACGCTGAAAATGTACTCCCGACACATAAATAAAATCAAATCGGAAATAACCTTTGTTTCATACTACTATCTCGATACAAAATTTCGTGTTAGGAAAAACTATAATAGTTTGTTCGTTCATATCGAACTCGAAGTGCCATGCTATTATTACCTATTATTCACATTCGATATGGCGAAGGCATAGTCTTCTTCTTTTTTTTTTTTCAAATAAAAACTCATTGGCGCCAAGCGTGAGGGAATGCTAGACGTTTGGTAATTTCTCCTCCGACCAGAATAAAAGATCCCATTGAAGCGGCTAATCCCATGCATATTGTATGTACATCAGGCGAAACAAATTGCATAGTATCATAAATGGCTATTCCTGGTATTACCCATCCGCCGGGGGAGTTTATAAACAAATAAAGATCCTTAGTATCATCTTCTATACTGAGATATACCATGAGACCAACAAGTTGATTTGAGATCTCGCTATCAACTTCTTGGCCTAAAAAAAGTAATCTTTCTCGATAAAGTCGGTTGATTAGGACAAAATTGTATCCCTTTTGAACCGTACGTGCACCTTTGGATGCATACGGTTCAAAAAAATTGCGAAAAAAAGAATCAACGTGTCGATTCCAATCCTATCTCTTTTTTTTTTAACAGATTTCTGTTTTTCTAATGAAAATGAAGGAGTTTTTCTTCTATTTTTCAAAAAAATATGAGTTTTCGCTCCCTTCCCTAAAAAAAAAGAATTTACTGAACTTATTTATTTTTATTGAATTAACCTTCATTGATGTATTGTTTCGTCGAGATTCAAATCACGATGTGATTTTCTTGTTCCTGAATGGGTTGGTTCTTTCAATTCTTTTAGGTTCATGTTCTACTCCGGGGAAAGGTCTACCCGAATTCTATTTGCACATATAGGACAAATGATCTCAGTACCATTTCTTTTTGCTACGACTTTTTTCAATTCGTTTCATGCCTCCCCCAAACTATTCGATGTATTCATCATACTGGTTGGCATGGCAGTTTGAGATCACCCCTATAATTAAATACTAAGAATCGTCTATGCTACAAGTGGTAATTGTACATATATTACTATTACCAATTTGGTATTTTCTGAACGGAGCCTGAATACTTGATTTTCTTAGTCCAAGTCAACCATAAATTCTTCTAATTGATAATATTGATCCTCAATATAAATTGATCTAATTTCACTTCATGCTCCGAATGATTGATTCTTCAATCAATACAATATTTCTTGGGCGAAACAGAGGATATCTCAATCGGGAGAGAAAACGGGTAAATCCCATATGACCCAATATGTCTGACAAGTCGCACTATACGTCAACCCAAACTGCATCTTCCTCTCCAGGACTCCGAAAAGGTACTTTTGGAACACCAATAGGCATTAAATTAAAGAAAAAAATTAAGTACTATACTTCACTTTAATATGGAAACGTAAGAATCAGTTTATTGTCTTCATCATTTTTTTTCTGTTTATTCTAGTTTATACATAAATTGGAAGGTTTTTAAAGAAAGACAGAATGAATAAATCAAAATTTTAATGAGGGGATCGACTGTTCGAATAATAAACAAGTATCCATGCATTCGTTCTCACGCAATGGGACCCATGCTCCCATTGCGTATTGGTACTTATCGGGTATAGAATAGATCTGCTTCTCTTTGTTCTTACGAACAGAATTTTTCCGTTATTTTCAACGGAATAGAATAAATAGTAACCTTTTCTCATACAGAATCCGCTGAAAAGTACATAACATAGTATATTCCAATGCGATAAAGTTACATAGTGTCTATTTTTCTTTGATAAAGGGGTATTTCCATGGGTTTGCCTTGGTATCGTGTTCATACTGTCGTATTGAATGATCCCGGTCGATTGCTTTCTGTCCATATAATGCATACGGCTCTAGTTTCGGGTTGGGCCGGGTCGATGGCTCTATACGAATTAGCGGTTTTTGATCCCTCTGACCCCGTTCTTGATCCAATGTGGAGACAAGGTATGTTTGTTATACCCTTCATGACTCGTTTAGGAATAACCAATTCGTGGGGTGGTTGGAGTATTTCAGGAGGAACTATAACCAATCCGGGTATTTGGAGTTATGAAGGCGTGGCAGGGGCACATATTGTGTTTTCTGGCTTGTGCTTTTTGGCGGCCATCTGGCATTGGGTGTATTGGGACCTAGAAATATTCTGTGATGAACGTACGGGAAAACCCTCTTTGGATTTGCCCAAGATCTTTGGAATTCATTTATTTCTTTCAGGGGTGGCTTGCTTTGGTTTTGGCGCATTTCATGTAACAGGCTTATATGGGCCTGGAATATGGGTGTCCGATCCTTATGGACTAACTGGAAAAGTACAATCCGTAAGTCCAGCGTGGGGCGCGGAAGGTTTTGATCCTTTTGTTCCAGGAGGAATAGCCTCTCATCATATTGCAGCAGGTACACTGGGCATATTAGCGGGCCTATTCCATCTTAGTGTCCGTCCGCCTCAACGTCTATACAAAGGATTACGTATGGGCAATATTGAAACTGTACTTTCTAGTAGTATCGCTGCTGTTTTTTTTGCAGCTTTTGTTGTTGCTGGAACTATGTGGTATGGTTCAGCAACTACCCCAATCGAGTTATTTGGTCCCACTCGTTATCAGTGGGATCAGGGATACTTCCAGCAAGAAATATATCGAAGAGTTGGTGCTGGACTAGCCGAAAATCTGAGTTTATCGGAAGCTTGGTCTAAAATTCCCGAAAAATTAGCTTTTTATGATTACATTGGTAATAATCCGGCAAAAGGAGGATTATTCAGAGCGGGCTCAATGGACAGCGGAGATGGAATAGCTGTTGGATGGTTAGGACACCCCGTCTTTAGAGATAAAGAAGGGCGCGAACTTTTTGTACGTCGTATGCCTACTTTTTTTGAAACATTCCCGGTAGTTTTGGTAGATGGAGACGGGATTGTGAGGGCAGATGTTCCTTTTCGAAGGGCAGAATCAAAGTATAGTGTTGAACAAGTAGGTGTAACCGTTGAGTTCTATGGTGGCGAACTCAATGGAGTCAGTTATAGTGATCCTGCTACTGTGAAAAAATATGCTAGACGTGCACAATTAGGTGAAATTTTTGAATTAGATCGGGCTACTTTGAAATCCGATGGTGTTTTTCGTAGCAGTCCAAGGGGTTGGTTCACTTTTGGGCATGCTACGTTTGCTTTGCTCTTCTTTTTCGGACATATTTGGCATGGCGCTAGAACCTTGTTCAGAGATGTTTTTGCTGGTATTGATCCAGATTTGGATGCTCAGGTGGAATTTGGAGCATTCCAAAAACTTGGAGATCCGACTACAAGGAGACAAGTAATTTGATACAAGATTGCTCTGGTATCTTTCACCTCTATTTTTTTTTTATTTGAATAGGGTACCCGAGAAATATTGACTTGAATCACCTTCTTTTCTTTGATTCTTTCCCTTTTTTATATGGTAAATGATCCCACCCAAACGAATAGGTGTGAAAGCTATAATTGTAAACCACGATCGAATCTATGGAAGCATTGGTTTATACATTCCTTTTAGTCTCGACTTTAGGGATAATTTTTTTCGCTATCTTTTTTCGAGAACCGCCTAAGGTTCCGACTAAAAAATGAAATGATTTTTTATTATATCAACTGAAGTAATGAGCCTCCCATATTGGGAGGCTCATTACTTCAACTAGTCTAGTCCCCGTGTTCCTCGAATGGATCTCTTAGTTGTTCAGAGGGTTGCCCAAAAGCGGTATATAAGGCGTACCCCGTAAAGCTTACAAGTAAACCAGATATGAAGATGGCGACTAGAGTTGCTGTTTCCATTTTTAGATAATTTCAAGATCACAATGGATCTACGATAAGATCGTTTATTTACAACTACAACGGAATGGTATACAAAGTCAACAGATCTCAACCAATGATTAAATAAGATTTATGGCTACACAAACCGTTGAGGGTAGTTCTAGATCTAGACCAAGACAAACTACCGTAGGGAATTTATTGAAACCATTGAATTCGGAATATGGTAAAGTAGCTCCGGGCTGGGGGACTACACCACTTATGGGAGTCACAATGGCTCTATTTGCGATATTCTTATCTATTATTTTGGAAATTTATAATTCTTCCGTTTTACTGGATGGAATTTCGATGAGTTAGGTTCATAAGAACTATGAAGCCCTAGTTTTTCAATAAACAAAAAAATTACTTAAGACTTGGATTTATAGACCATTCTGGTAGTTCGACTGTGGAATTTTTTTGTTTCGGTATTTCCGGAATATGAGCGTGTGACTTGTTATAATTGATCCTATTGATAATACAGAGAATGATCCTGTCATCTCTATCAAGATGATTCTACCCCGTCGGATATTTATCCTAATATCCGGAGCACGGAATATATAGAATAGATCAAGAAAAGAAATATTTGAACTATGATTCATACCTACTATTCAGACCTCGCAACCGGACTCAAAAAAAAAAAACAATTTCAGATGGGTATTTCCTATCCAAAATCAAACGATTTTCTTTCTTTAGACTTATTCATTTTGTCCGAAGGACAACTCTTTCTATAGATCTTGTTGAGTCATTACATCTACTCATTAAATAAGTGATGATCAAATGGTTTTTACTCAGAGAACCTTTGAATTTAGCCTCCAGCTAAATTTATAAATCATCGTGGTTCTAGTATGAATCTGAGGTTTTAATTGATTCGTAGGGTCTCAACAAGAGAATTCCTATCAGATAGTAAAACAAGAGTCGATCCACATTACGCACAAAAAAAAACAACAAATTAAATAACAAATAAAAATAGGAAAGAGAAGATTCAAGAGGCCTGTAACGATCAACATAAAGAAAGACGAACGAGCTAACTTGATATTTTTTGGCATTATCATCACAAAGAAGAGATTTCGGTTTTTTTTACTTCCTATCTTCGGGACAAATCGAATCAAATCAAGCGGCTAAGAAGTTTTGAACTTTCTATTACATATCCGTTGAAATTAGTATTTGTGTGTTTCTGTTTGAGCCGTACGAGATGAAATTCTCATATACGGTTCTCGGAGGGGGTTCCTCTTGGATTACCTATCTCAATAAAGTATATGATTGGTTCGAGGAACGTCTCGAGATTCAAGCGATTGCAGATGATATAACTAGTAAATATGTTCCTCCTCATG